TCATTTTATTTAATATTATCCTACATATGGATATAATAAATCTAAATCAATCCGTTAGACTGAATTATTGCATAAAAATATCAGGATTTGATTGATCTAAGTTCATGTAATTTTATTTTATTACTTATTTAATTATCTTTTGGTCAATCGTTGAATTGAATGGAAATGAATGAAACGGGAATCTGTTCTAGTTCTATAGAATATCTTTTTTTAATCACACATCGTAAACGGGGATATCACACGAAATTTTGAATCCTAATACCTAATAATCTACCTAATAATCCTAATATCTAATTAATAGCTAATATATTATCAAATATTTTAATATAATATACTAATAGAAATAATAAAAATATTTAATATCTTCTAGTTATAATTGAATGAACAAATGAATAAAACAATATATAAATAAAACAATATATATATAAAGAATATTCATTGGGGGGAAATGGAAATATAAATTAGTCAAACAAAGAGTATTTTTAGGAAAAATAGGAAAAAGATCTTTTAGATGGATCTCTTTCCTATTTTTTTACAATTCTCCGGTAATCTTTTTGACTATTATATTTATATTAAATCGTATACTTATTATTTTTTTATACCTTATTGCATCTTTCTTTTTTTTTTTATTTGGATAACCTTTTTTTAGAAATTTTCCAAATTTCTTTCTATTTTATATATTTATGTTCCCTAAGTATATTATCTTGAGCCGCACATACATTGCGGCAGGCTAAACTAAAAAAAAAAGACTATTTGGTTGGAAAATTAATCAATGATGGCCTTCCATGGACTCACCTATATAAGCCGCAGCTAAAGTAGCAAAAATAAGAGCTTGAATACCGCTTGTAAATAATCCAAGGAACATGACAGGTATAGGAACTACTAAAGGTACTAAAGAAACAAGAACAACAACTACTAATTCATCAGCTAATATATTTCCGAAAAGTCGAAAACTTAGCGATAAGGGTTTTGTGAAATCTTCTAAGATGTTAATCGGTAAAAGGATTGGAGTTGGTTGGATGTATTTAACAAAATAAGCTAATCCTTTTTTTGAAAGACCTGCATAGAAATATGCTATTGATGTAAGTAAAGCTAATGCAACGGTAGTATTTATATCATTTGTAGGTGCAGCTAACTCCCCATGAGGTAACTCTATGATTTTCCAAGGCAAAAGAGCCCCTGACCAATTAGAAACAAAAATAAATAGAAACAGAGTTCCAATAAAGGGAACCCACGGACCATATTCTTCTCCAATCTGAGTTTTGCTCACATCTCGAATGAATTCAAGGACATATTCAAAGAAATTCTGACCGAAAGTAGGAATGGTTTGCGGATTTCGAACAACTAGAATGGCTGAAACTAATAAGATAGCAATTACAACCCAAGAAGTAATAAGTACTTGGGCATGCACTTGGAAACCCCCTATTTCCCAATAGAAATGTTGACCTACTTCCACAGCAGATATATCGTATAATCTTTTTAATGTGTTGATGGAACATAATAGAACATTCATATTGCCCTGCCCTCTAAAAGAAATAGAACTTCAAAAGGAATTATTTTGATTCAACCATCTTCGTTTTTTGACTTGTCTACTTAAATTTTCTATTTTGAATACCGACTAATCACATAATATTTCTGGTTATTTTTATCTTTTTTGCGCGATTCAATAATAGTATAGTAACCGATTCCAAAAATACATGGAATTCCCAAAACCAAAAAATTTATTTATCTTATTATTAATCAAGAATTTCGTATATAGCTAGAACGACCCTCACAAATTGCAAATACTAATTTGTTAAGAATTAATCGGATTGAAGCTATAGCATCATCATTGGTTGGAATCGAAATATTTGCGAGATCCGGGTCACAATTTGTATCGATTAAACAAATCGTTGGAATTCCCAAAGTGATACATTCTCTAAGAGCCGTATATTCTTCTTGCTGATCAACGATTATTACAATATCAGGTAGCCCCGTCATATATTTAATACCGCCCAGATATCTTTCCAGGTGAGATAATTGTCTCTTCAACATAGCGGCATCTCTTTTTGGAAGACCGTTGAGTCTCCCCATCTTTTGTTCCGTTCTCAAGTCCCTGAACTTATGAAGTCTCGTTTCTGTAGTATACCAATTCGTTAACATACCGCCGAGCCATTTTTTATTAACATAATGACACCGAGCTCTTATTGCAGCCCGCGCTACTGAATCAGCTGCTTTATTTTTGGTACCAACAATTAAGAATTGTTTTCCCTTACTTGCTGCATCAAAAACTAAATCACAAGCTTCTGATAAAAAACGAGCAGTTCTAGTAAGATTTGTAATATGAATACCCTTACGTTTTGCGGATATATAAGGTGCCATTCTAGGATTCCATTTCCTAGTACCATGGCCAAAATGAACTCCTGCTTCCATCATCTCGTCCAAAGTTATGTCCCAATATCTTTTTGTCATTTATCCCCACACTTTTTTTTTTTCAAAAAAAAAAATTGAAAAAAGAGACCTGGTATCCTTAAATAGAAATAAAGAATTGTTCCGATGGAACCTTCTCTTCTACCGAAGATTGGCTGTTGATACATGATCAGGCCATTCATTTTTTTTTTCTATTTATTATTTTCTTTATTATCTTTTATTACCAAATCCAATGACCCCGTTTAAAGTGATGAATCCGCTCTTAGGAATCATTAAATCCTAGAAATTATTGTTCTGATGTATCGTATAAATTCTTTGAAATGCAAAAATCAAATAATTCTTTGTGATAGAACAAAATCTCTCTCATTTCTCCCTCGAATAAATTCTTTTTTTTTGTTTCCAAGGTAATCTTGTTATGTTGCCTTGGCCTTGAACGGTGCATTACTCTTTTGAATCCGGTACCAACGGGTATCATTCCCCCTAAAACAACGTTTTCTTTCAGACCTTTCAACCAATCGATACGACCCCGGAGAGCGGCTTTTGCTAAAACTCTAGCAGTTTCTTGAAAACTCGCTTCGGATATGAAACTTTGAGTATTTAGAGATGTTTTTGTTATTCCCAATAATAGAGCTTGGTAACAGATCGCTTCTTCCAAGGCACGCCCCGTTCGTTCAGCTCGCAACAATCCAATTAGTTCACCGGGTGAAAAAACATTAGACATTCCATCTTCTGAAACCAAGACCTTTGATGTTATTTGACGCACAATAATTTCTATATGTCTGTTATGGATGTGCACTCCCTGGGATCGATAAACCTTTTGGATTTTATTAACCAAAGAAATACGACTTTGCACTATAGTTAGCTCAGCACCAATTAAGAATCCCCAGGGAATGCCAAGAATTCTTGTTATACGCTCGTTCCAAGCGTCAACTCTCTTTTCTAGGTTCATCGATATTGAATCAATCGAACGCACTTCTAATACCTGTTCCACTTTTGGAAGACCTTGTGTTATATCACCAGATCTCGATTTTTCATATATAAATGTAACTAATATATCTCCTTCATAAAAGATTTCTCCATAATGGCCATGAACAGTTGCTCCTGGAGTCGCCAAATAAGGATTAGCCGATCTTATTACTACAGAATCAATTTGAACAATTAGAACTTGACCCGATTTTAGGTGTGGTCTATTTTTCGTTTTCGCTATACATACATTTTCACAAATAAATTGCCCAAGGCTAATTATTGTAAACGTTTTTTCACAATAATTATGATGATAATTATGATGGATAAAATACCAATTAAAATGGAATGGATTTAAAATGATGTTACTACATAGATCGGGTTCATAAATTTTCTTGTTTTCGTCCATTAAATAATATTTAAATACTTGAAAAGTTTCCTTTAATTTGTCAAGTTGCAAATTTTTATTTCGCGAGATCTGATTATAGGTTATTAAACGGTAAAATGAATAAAAATTTGTAACTTGAAGGGCTATTCCTAAAGGGCCTAACGAATTTTTAATTGGAATTAAAGGATCTCTTTTAATTTTATTAATTCCTTCTTTTATCCCATTGTGATATTTTACATCGTTGAATGGTCCCATTTGAAAACAATTAGATGATGACAAAATTATCAAAGATCGGCATTCCTTATTTCTATTCAACAACATACGAATAGTTCCGTGATTTTGACTAAGTGATTGTTGAATTTTTGCCTTGGAATAAATAGAATAAAATGGATTGATATTGATATGATCTGACTCATTATCCGAGATCAATCCTGAACCAGACGGATCATTCCTTTTTCTGATATACGAAATACGGGATTTCACTAAGTCAATTCTTAGGAAATCTCCAATCAAACCATTTGTACTTACTTCAACAAAAGAAGCGCGGGCCTCTTCGATAGAAGAACTTTTTTTGTGTTGATCCCAATTCAAGACTAAACAAGTCCGAACTAATTGAATGCTTGTGTCGGAAATTCCCCGAATTGATTTTCCATTTCCATAAAGAATATAATTGAGAACTTTAAGTTCCAGATTATCCCTTTCCTGCAACAGATCTTGGGGGAAAAGTTTTACTAAATTTATACCGTCCGCTATCTCATATAGAATTACGGGTCGAACCAAAACAAAATCTTTTTTCTTGGTAGTTGTGATCCATTGGACATAGATCCAATTTTTCAATTTTTTTGATTCCTTAGAATTTTTTTTTTTTCCCGTTCCGGGTGGTATCAAGATGCCACTGTGTCGGGATATCTTATCCATCTCTCCAGGAAAATGGATATCCCCAGAAAAGATTTTTATTTCAATCCTTTTTATTTTCTTCTCCACTCGGACCAATCCTTCTACTCGACTTCTTATATTTAAAGTGATTGGTGTATCTACTCCAATGATACTATTGTTCCGTACCATTATGGAAGAAGATTCAGGTAAAATATGCACTTCCTCGAGAATGAAAAAAAATCCATCTACTTTCATTTGGTATTTTGGCTTAAATTCTTTGACTCCTCGATACTCAATTAAATCCTCTTTTTTAAAAATAGAATGATTTCCTATAGTCCTATATTTAGTAATTACCGAACTCTGT